ACTAATTGATAGGGCCTCATTGATAAGTGCTACAAGATCTCGTGCATTAGAACCCATGGTTATGGACCCGAATCCGTTAGTATGGAACATTTTCTTTTCCAAGTGAAATCCCCTAGTATATGAAAGAATGAAAAAGTGCTTTCGTTGTTGTGGAATAAGAAGCCTTCGTATCTTAATGCATGTATTTAATTTATTCGGAGCTATTAGAGCGGGATCCACTTTTTGGGGAATATGAGTCGAAGCAATAACAAGAATATTTCTAGTGGAACATCTTTCACAATCCCTGGAGAGATAGTTCTCTAATAGACCGAGGGATAAGTAATTCGACTCATTCACATACAGATCATGAATGTTTGGAATCCATATTATGCAAGGAGACATTGCTTTTGCTAATTCGAATTGAAGGGTGATATCAAATCGGTCTATTTTCGGCGTCATATACATAGTTAGCACATTCGTCATAGTTAGCAGCTCCGTATCAAGGTCATCATCAATATCGTCACTATCATCAATATGGATATCGTCACTATCATCAATAAGATACTCTTTAGGCTTGTCATCCAGGAACTTGTTCGGAAATACCGTAATGAAAGGAACATAGGAGGTTGCCGCTAGGTTTTTGACCAAACAGGATCGTCCAGTTCCTATAGAACCTATCACTAAAATACCCCTAGAAGGGGATAGGGCTAAGCGGAGCGAAAAGGGTTTTCCATGAGATGGGAAATGAAAACTATTAGCCCCACACGAGGTTTGTGAATAAGTGATTGTCTGATAATGAGCAAGGAATATCCGTCTTTCTGCTAAACAGAATCTATTGAACTCATAATTCATTAGATACTTTTTCTGAATGTCAACTAAGTATCGTAAGTAAATTGATCCCGGTTGTTCAATCATTTGATAACCCGAGTCATTCTTTGATAAAGGATCACTATGAGTCAGACTCACTAGAATTTGATTAATCCTTTTTTCTGTCATTAAGGTGGAGAACTGAACCAAGAATTCTCTTTCTTCATCATCAATCGAATCACTGTTCGCGACCCAGGATTCCATTTTATCATCAATCCAATCACCGTTCACATTTTTTCTTTTTCTTATCAATGAATAGATCTCTTTACTTGTACGACTTAGATGTCTCGTATTTCTCGAAAAAGTGATTCGATTGATGGAATTTGGTATGATACTTATGAGATCGATGAGATTTATATTCAAATATTTCTTCTTAGAACATATTGATTTGACCCCATAAGTGGGACCACCACCCAATAGCATGTTGCCACCAAAAGCAGAACCCCGTATCTCTTCCAGAGAATCTCCTAATTGTTCCAGAGCAACTAGAAAGAGATTCTTTAACCAAAAAGAATTCAGTTCAGATGTAGGATACCTATCCAGAAGTTTTCGCAACTCAATCATGTATGATGGAATCATCAAAGATTTTATCTTTTCTAACTCTGTCTGTAACTCACTAGAGGCTCGGGAAAAAAAGAGAAGATGGATACGAACGAGATATCCAGCAACAAGAAGAAGGAAAAGGATTGAATAGAGGAACTCCCAAGCATTTCTTGATCTCAGATGTGCCCATATCAATGGAACGGGTGACTCATTATTTCGATGAATCATTTCTTCGGACAGAAGAAGATTCTGTAAACACTTATTCGAAATCTCACTTATCAGAGTCCATTGTGGAAGAATCCTCTGAGGAATTGGCCATGCTGATCCATACATAATATCATGAAAAATGGATACAAATTTTTGACTGCTACTTAGTATTGGCAATGGGTCTGAAAAAGTATCTACAAGGGCGAAATTTAGATATTTGCACCCTGTCGAAGTAAGGAACCATGGCATATATGTTTGGAACAGATTCCATTTTGAGAGATTTGAAAAAGCACTATCTCGTTGAAAGGTTCCATACATCTGCCCTTTCTCAACGTATTTCTTTAGACAAAGACTCCGTTTTTTCCTCTTTCCGGATGGTAAATATTTCTCAGAACATGGAGTGTGAATCAAACCCATGTTTGAATTGAAACTAAGATACTGATGCAAGTTCTTCCCTTCTGAATCAGATAGATTCATATCTGAAAGAGGCCGACAATAAGTTCTTTCAAAATTGACTATTCGTTCCTCTCTTAGAAATGTTGCAGAAATGTCTGCGATCGAGTAAATAGCTCTACGAACGACCGGATCGGATCGAATTGGAAAATGGAAAGATTTGTACAAGTTATACGTTTCATCACCACTTTGTAGAAAATCGTTAGGTATGAATATATCAGATACCTGTGACTCGATTGGTGAAATAGTCTCTCTCTCCAAAAAAATATGTTTTTTTTTACCGACGCACAAAGAAAATATTTTGTTGCGAATAAACAAGATATTGAGGAATTGTCCATATGTAAGATCATCATTATGGATACGGGTCTTTTCCACAGAAAAAGGGAATCTTTTGTTACAATAGAACCAGAAGTGATGTGGATCATTCAAGAATCGAAGTCGATTTGCTTTATAAAAAGAAGATATCAATGAACTTCTATGAAATGGTTTCACGGGATTCAGCCAATTGTCTCGATCGTGGGATATCATTGAGAAATAGGAATCCGTGTTATCAAAGAATTTTCCGCAATTATTTCTAGTATGGAATGAGTCAATCATCCACTTTGGTATCTTTTTGAACAAAAATGGTAATATTGTTCCTCCATTGATCAAGAATTTCGGTCTTTGGGAAGTATCACGATCATCCAATAAGAAGGGTTTCAATTTATTCAAATGAACGATTTGAACACCTATTGATTCTAACAACTGATTGCAGGGTTGATCATTCGGACTTTTCAATTCATAGATGTGGATCTCGGACCTATGAATGGGGGTATTCCCGATACTCACAAAGAAAAAGGGAAGTGATTTGGACAAAAAGGGAAGTGACTTGGACAAAAAGAGAAGTGACTTGGACAAAAAGAAACGAAGTGACTTAGACAAATCTTGTTTGTCGATAGCCTCGGACCAATCAATCGAATATTGACTCATACGTAATCGATCGAACACTACTTGAAAACGGTTCTTCTGTTCAGAAACGAAATGTTCCAAATGTTCCTGTAAATTCTTGCTCCCATTGGACCATTTGTATCTATATGCATCAGGATCCCGATTCATGGATCTCTCGGTTCGAGAAATAAGAGGATCAAACCATTTCTTCTGAGTCTCTTTCAAATTCAATAAATGTTGGTTGATCGTATATTTCATTATAGTTATATGATTCAGAGTATCATTTCCTATTTGATCCCTTTGAATTCCATATTCGAAGTTGCGATTGGATCTATTCATTAAAAAGAATCGATTCGATACATTTCTTATGTACCCATAGATGCTATATTGGATTTGAATCAGATTTCGGATCAATCTATATTGATTGACTGCCTCCATGATGTTGTTGCTAGCAAATACCGCTGTTTTTAGTTTTGGATCTTCCAAATCATTCCCGCAGTGGATCCGGACCAATTTTTTTCTGATCCTTCGATAAAAAGATTCATTCTCCTCATAAAAAAGAGGAGGTAGAACCAATAAAGATTTCTTTTTCGATTCATCTCTGGAGTTGAATACCTCATTCAAGAATTTTTTTTGATCCAACCCGTAGGAATCAATAGAAAAGGCAAATCCCCTATGATACACCAGATCCGGCTCGGTTATTGATAGAGTGAATAGATCTGCCATTTCTTGAAATCTCTCTTCTGATTCAAAATCGTGGTGTAACGTGTATCCCCCTTTGTTCCGGTTATGGAATAGATGAAATAAATCCAAAAATGGATTTTTTTTCAAGAATGAAATCTTATTGGAACTGTCCATATCTGGTTCATCCTTCGGAACCATATCACATCCCGGATCTGATGAAATAGGATGAATTGAGACGGTATTTTGTAAATACGTAATTATCTTGAATATATCAACCATTTCTTTATTTTCCGATCGCCTGGAAGGGACAAAAGAAACATCTTGTTTTTTCTTCAAAAATTTCTGATCTCTAGTGGACCTCTCAGTAGGATTCGAACCCAGATGAAGTTCTGACCATCTGTCAGAGAAAAAAGAACGAATTGATCTTGTAGGATTCCCAAGAAATTCTTCGATTTCTTTCGGAAGCAGATGATTATTCATCTGCTTCTCACGTTTCGTGAATAGCCGGGACATTGAGGAAGATCCAAAAAGGCATTTCGGGAATCGATCTGATTCTATCTCTGTTCGTTCCGTTTGAAGAAAGGAAGGATCCCAAAGAATCGATCTTTCTTTTAGTTGCTGAATCTCTGTTTGATCGATCAATGTGTGATATTCTGAATCCTCATTTCTAATGGAATCGAAATGATCTCTGGATTGATCAGAGGATCCTTTCGATTGGCTAGAATCCGTTACTTGAACGAAAATAGATCTTGTGGAATCATATTGAATATTTGACAATACATTCCGTACCCTGCTAAAAAACCAATCCTTGTTTACCAACCACACATTGTCTAACCAAATCCAATTCTCTCTCGATACGTTCCTCAAAAAATCCGATTCGTGCGGTTTCTTCCCCCAACTAACGAAGAGATCTTGGCGGAATTGCCACATATGAAATTGAGCACAATTTTGCAAAGAAATACCCCACTTGTTTCTCGAGAAGAGATGGGAAACGTGCTCAATATCATTTGATTGAATAGTTGCCTCAGCTCCTTGTTGTTTGAAGAAACCCTCCCCTTCAATTGGTCTTTTTTCACGAAAAGCAGACATGAGATAACAAATCAAGTCTTTCCCTAAGATTTCGAATAGCTGTCCCGAATTCAAGTTGATTATGTTTCGCTTCTTCCTCGGAGAAAGACGATCAAACAATTCCCAATCATGGTCCTTGCGGATCGGATCATCCGTATAGGATAAAAAAAGAAACTCCAGATATTTGCTATCTTTCTCTTTGAATGAGATCTCAATTCCAGCTACGGTTTCATTAGCTATCTTACAACTAGAATCCCTCTTTTTTCCGATCCGGTTCCTCCACCACTGCGAACCCCGGTTCGATTCAGGCATGATACACTTTTTATTTATTGGGAGAACCCAAGTACTCTCTTGCGGATCCATGAAACAACTCTCAGAAATCTTTTTCTCTTTTGGAAGATACAGGAGCGAAACAATAAATCTATTGATATTGGAAGACCAAAAAGATTCTTCCAATGTCTCATTTCTGGGTCCAATGGAATTCATAGGTATAGGAAGAAGCTCCATCAAATAGAGATTTTTTCTTTCGACCATCTTTCGATTGGTAATACGAGATATAAGGACCACTACTACAAGCAGTACTACACCTTTGATCGTGAAATATCGATTGCTTGTTGAACCCTGTGAATCACGTGAAAGTAGGATACTCCAAATTCGGGGGTCAGAGAGTTTCATAAAACGTTCTTGGTGGAAAAAAATGTGAGTGAAAGATCCCACTGAATCGAATTTGATCCATGAATCTAAGAAATAGTGAGAATTCTTGATCTCACTCAATATCTCTCTCAATTCGAAGATCCAGGATTTGAATTGATATCGTTTCATTGATTCCTCCTAAAGATTTTCATTGATTCCTCCTAAAGATTTCATTTCAATTGGAATTTGGTTATTCACGATGTACAATGAGCCCTGTTAAGCATCCATGGCTGAATGGTTAAAGCGCCCAACTCATAATTGGCAAATTCGTAGGTTCAATTCCTGCTGGATGCACGCCAATGGGAACGTTCAATAAGTCTATTGGAATTGGCTCTGTATCAATGGAATCTCATCATCCATACATAACGAATTGGTATGGTATATTCATACCATAACATATGAACAGTAAGAACTAGAATTCTTATCGATACTGGAACTCATAGGGAAGAAAATGGAGTTATGGATGGAATCAAATATGCAGTATTTACAGAAAAAAGTATTCGGTTATTGGGGAACAATCAATATACTTCTAATGTCGAATCAGGATCAACTAGGACAGAAATAAAGCATTGGGTCGAACTCTTCTTTGGTGTCAAGGTAATAGCTATGAATAGTCATCGACTCCCAGGAAAGGGTAGAAGAATAGGACCTATTATGGGACATACAATGCATTACAGACGTATGATCATTACGCTTCAACCGGGTTATTCTATTCCACCTCTTATAGAGAAAAGAACTTAAAGCAAAATACTTAATAACACGGCGATACATTTATACAAAACTTCTACCCCGAGCACACGTAATAGAGCCATAGACAGTCAAATGAAATCCAATCCACGAAATAATTTGATCTGTGGACAGCATCATTGTGGTAAAGGTCGTAATGCCAGAGGAATCATTACCGCAAGACATAGAGGGGGAGGTCATAAGCGTCTATACCGTAAAATCGATTTTCGACGGAATGAAAAAGACATATCTGGTAGAATCGTAACCATAGAATATGACCCTAATCGAAATGCATACATTTGTCTCATACATTATGGGGATGGCGAGAAAAGATATATTTTACACCCCAGAGGGGCTATAATTGGAGATACCATTATTTCTGGTACAGAAGTCCCTATATCAATGGGAAATGCCCTACCTTTGAGTGCGGTTTGAACTATTGATTTACGTAATTGGAAGTAACCAATTAGGTTTACGATGAAACCTAGAAATCAATCACTGATCCAATTTGAGTACCTCTATGGGATAGACCTCAACAGAAAACTGTTGAGTAACGGCAGCAAGTGATTGAGTTCAGTAGTTCCTCATAGAAAATTATTGACTCTAGAGATATGGTAATATGGAGAAGACAAAATTGTTTGAAGCACGCACAGAACCGGAAGCGCCCCTTGTTTCAAAGAGAGGAGGACGGGTTATTCACATTTAATTTGATGGTCAGAGGCGAATTGAAAGCTAAGCAGTGGTAATTATAAAGATCCCCCCGGGGAAAAATAGAGATGTCTCCTACGTTACCCGTAATATGTGGAAGTATCGACGTAATTTCATAGAGTCATTCGGTCTGAATGCTACATGAAGAACATAAGCCAGATGATGGAACGGGGAGACCTAGGATGTAGAAGATCATACATGAGTGATTCGGCAGATTTGGATTCCTATATATCCACTCATGTGGTACTTCATCTTACGATTCATATAAGATAAAGATCCATCTGTCTAGATATCATCATATACATCTAGAAAGCCGTATGCTTTGGAAGAAGCTTGTACAGTTTGGGAAGGGGTTTTTAAAAGAAGAATCTACTTCAACCGATATGCCCTTAGGCACGGCCATACATAACATAGAAATCACGCTTGGAAAGGGTGGACAATTAGCTAGAGCGGCGGGCGCTGTAGCGAAACTGATCGCAAAAGAGGGTAAATCAGCCACATTAAGATTACCATCCGGGGAGGTCCGTTTGATATCCAAAAACTGCTTAGCAACAGTCGGACAAGTGGGTAATGTTGGGGTGAATCAACAAAGTTTGGGTAGAGCCGGATCGAAGTGTTGGATAGGTAAGCGTCCTGTAGTAAGAGGAGTAGTTATGAACCCTGTAGACCATCCCCATGGAGGTGGGGAAGGGAAAGCCCCAATTGGTAGAAAAAAACCCACAACTCCTTGGGGTTATCCTGCGCTTGGAAGAAGAAGTAGGAAAAGGAAAAAATATAGTGATAGTTTTATTCTTCGTCGCCGTAAATAGGAATATTGAAAATAGAATTTTTTGAATTTGAAATAATGTGATGGGCGAACGACGGGAATTGAACCCGCGCGTGGTGGATTCACAATCCACTGCCTTGATCCACTTGGCTACATCCGCCCCTTATCTAGCTAAAGGATTTTCTCTTTTTTCCATTCATCATTATTGTATTTATTCTTACCTTCATACTTAGATCGAGATATTCTATTGGACATAGAATGTCCAATCTTTAAAATGTAAAAAAAGGAGTAATCAGCTATGGCACGTTCACTAAAAAAAAACCCTTTTGTAGCTAATCATTTATCAAGAAAAATTGAAAAACTCAACATGAGGGAGGAGAAAGAAATAATAGTAACTTGGTCTCGGGCATCTACCATTATACCCAAAATGATTGGCCATACAATCGCTATTCATAATGGAAAGGAACATTTACCTATTTATATAACAGATCGTATGGTAGGTCACAAATTGGGAGAATTCGCGCCGACTCTGACTTTCGCGAGACATGCGAGAAACGATAATAAATCTCGTCGTTAATTTGGAAAAAAAATAGATACTTATCATTCATTGGCGGGAGATAACCTTATGATAAAGAAAAAGAACTCAAATTCGAGTGGAGAAGTAAAAGTTTTAGCTCAACATATATGTATGTCTGTTTTCAAAACGCAAAGAGTAATTGATCAGATTCGCGGGCGTTCTTATGAGGAAACGCTTATGATATTGGAACTTATGCCTTATCGAGCATCTTATCCCATTTTAAAATTGGTTTATTCCGCAGCAGCAAACGCTAGTCATAATATGGGTTTGAACGAAACCGATTTATTCATTAGTAAAGCCGAAGTCAATGGAGGTTCTTTTGTAAAAAAATTAAGACCTAGAGCTCGAGGACGTAGTTATCCGATAAAAAGGCCGACTTGTCATATAACAATTGTATTAAAAGATAAAGCAAAATTATCTTTCGATGAATTTAAGATTTAGATTCATATTTAGAAAAAAAGAGATGGAAAGATAATATAATAAAAAATATGGGACAAAAAATAAATCCGCTTGGTTTCAGACTTGGTACAACCCAAAATCATCATTCCTTTTGGTTCGCACAACCAAAAAATTTTTCTGTAGGTCTACAAGAAGATGAGAAAATACGGAATTGTATAAAGAACTATGTACAAAAAAATAAAAGAATATCCTCGGGTTTCGAAGGAATTGGAATTGCTCGTATAGAAATTCAAAAAAGAATTGATTTAATCCAGGTTATAATCCATATTGGATTCCCAAATTTATTAATAGAGGGCCGAACACGAGGAATCGAAGAATTACAGATGAATGTACAAAAAGAATTTCGTTCTGTGAACCGAAGAATCAACATTGCTATCACACGAATAGAAAAACCTTATGGAGACCCCAATATTCTTGCAGAATATATGGCTTCTCAATTAAGAAATAGAGTTTCATTTCGAAAAGCAATGAAAAGAGCTATTGAATTAACTGAACAAACAGATACAAAAGGAATTCAAATACAAATTGCAGGACGTATTGACGGAAAAGAAATTGCACGTGTCGAATGGATCAGAGAAGGTAGGGTTCCTCTACAAACAATTCGCGCTAAAATTGATCATTGTTCCTATACAATTCGAACTATCCATGGAGTACTAGGCCTCAAAATTTGGATATTTGTGGATGAAGAATAATAGACCTTTATTTATCTTGTCATTCTATCCAGTAATATAGTGATATATAGAACAAAAAACTAGAAACTTTTTCTGTTTTTCTGTTAAATCAAAAAAAATGAAATAATTAGAATTCTATAAGGTTGAATAAAAAATAAATTAACTTTTTTTTTTATAATTGCTATGCTTAGTGTGTGACTCGTTAGTTTTTTCTTTAGAGTTTTTAGTAGGATCAAAAAAAGACTGATCCCTAATATAAATTCAATAACTACAACTACTATAAAAAAAAAATGAAAAACTAATAACTAACTTATTGCTTCATATTATCAAGATCCCCAAAACAGTCACTATATGACTGGATCAATCATATAGTTGTAACAACTGGAATTTTTCCATAAAAAAAAAATATGATTGTGGATTTGAAAAAAAATAATAATAAAGGGATGCGGATAAATGGAAAGGTGATAGAAAGAGAGAACAAAAATATCAATGATATAAAATTCCAATATGTATGGTCTATGAATTACCTCATATAAATAAAAGGCAGTGTAATAAAGCATTAATTTCATATTGTTTTAATATTGTTTAATATTGTATCGATTGATATATAAATAATAAATGATATATAAATAATAAATGATATCTAAATAATAAAGAGCTCCCGGTTAATAGAAACTGAGGAGATTGACTCGGAAACAGATTTTGTTGAGAGCTCCATTGCAGAGTTCAGGCCTAATCATTAATGGAGAAGCTATAGGAACGACGAAACCTGTGACTATATAGGATTCTATTTAAAAGAATCCAAATGGTTGAGCAGGCGGGATGGCGGAATGAACCAAGAACAATTTTTTTTTACTCGGAGAGATTGTGGATTGATCCTACGAATAAAGCAGGAAAAGGAAAGAGTCAATATTCGCCCGCGAAACCCTTATTTCTTATTTATTAGAATCCAATAAATAAGAAATAATTTATTAAAAGAAAAGTAAATTATTAAAAGAAAAAAAAAAAAAAAAAAATAAGGATCCGGTATAAAAAAGAAAAATTATCTATATCTAGAAATAGACAAATCTAACCGTATATACAGCTTCTTATCTAATAAATGAAATATAATATCAATAAATCCCATTACTTAGTTTAATGTATTAGTTATTAAATACATGTGCATCTGTAATATTACCGAATCCTTTCATTCGTGAGGAGCTGGATGAGAAGAAACTCTCATGTCCGGTTCTGTAGTAGAGGTGGGAAAAAACCATCAACTATAACCCCAAAAGAACCAGATTTCGTAAGCAACATAGAGGAAGAATGAAAGGAATATCTTGCCGGGGTAATCATATTTGCTTTGGCAGATATGCTCTTCAGGCACTTGAACCCGCTTGGATTACCGCTAGACAAATAGAAGCAGGACGAAGAGCAATGACACGATATGCACGTCGTGGTGGAAAAATATGGGTACGTGTTTTTCCCGATAAACCTATTACAGTAAGGCCCGCAGAAACACGTATGGGGTCGGGAAAGGGATCTCCCGAATATTGGGTATCTGTTGTTAAACCCGGTCGAATACTTTACGAAATGGGCGGAGTCTCAGAAACTGTAGCCAGAGCAGCAATTTCAATAGCTGCGTGCAAAATGCCTATAAAAACTCAATTTGTTATTTCAGGATAGGGATGTAGAACTAAATATAAAAAAGGGATGAAAAAACAACCACGAGTTTCTTTATTTCTAGACAAATACTATTTCTTCTTTTTCCTCATTCTTTGCATTGAAATAAAAAATTAAAATAAAAATGATATGATTCAACCTCAGACCCTTTTGAATGTAGCAGATAACAGTGGAGCTCGAGAATTAATGTGTATTCGAATCATAGGAGCTGGTAATCATAGATATGCTCATATTGGTGACGTTATTGTTGCTGTAATTAAAGAAGCAGTGCCCAATATGCCTCTAGAAAGATCAGAAGTAATAAGAGCTGTAATTGTACGTACATGTAAAGAACTCAAACGTAACAACGGTATGATAATACGATATGATGACAATGCAGCGGTTGTCATTGATCAAGAAGGAAATCCAAAAGGAACTCGAGTTTTTGGCGCGATTGCTCGGGAATTGAGACAGTTGAATTTTACTAAAATAGTTTCATTAGCTCCCGAGGTATTATAAAGACTCATAGTCATAGATCAAATTAGGATATTGTTCTAGTAGGATTAGGATATCTGAAATAAACCCAATTAATAGATTGTGTCTCACGCATATACTTTTACTAAATTTAATAATTAATTTAATAATAAATTTCAAATTTAATTAAATTTGAATTAAATAATGAATACTTTGAAGTATTCAAATAAAAAAACATGTTGATTATATCAAAATTAGGAAGCACCAATAATTATAATTCGTCATGGGCAGAGACGCTATTGCTGATATAATAACTTCTATAAGAAATGCTAACATGAGTAAAAATGGAACGGTTCGAATAGTATCCACAAATATCACCGAAAACATTGTTAAAATACTCCTACGAGAGGGTTTTATTGAAAATGTTCGGAAACATCAGGAAAGTAATAAAAATTTCTTGGTTTCAACCTTGCGCCATAAAAGAACTAGGAAAGGAATATATAAAACGATTTTAAAACGTATCAGTCGACCCGGTATACGAATTTATTCCAACTATAAAAAAATTCCTAAGATTTTAGGTGGAATGGGAATTGTAATTCTTTCCACTTCTCGAGGCATAATGACAGATCGAGAAGCTAGACTAGAAAAAATTGGAGGAGAAATTTTGTGTTATATATGGTGATCCTCCTCTGGTATCCTAATTTTATCTCTAACTTCCTATTTTTGAAATAGAGAGGAAAGGTGAGTTATATAACTCTTCCTCCATTAGTTGATACTTCAAAAAGGTTTCTTGGAATGAAAAAAAAAATGATTCAGTACTTAAACCTTCATGAATCATTTCCCAATGGTATGCTTTCCGAATCCGTTTATATTTTATATAATGAAGATCTAATTCTAGGTTATATTTCGGGGAAGATCCGACGCAGTTTGATACAAACACTGCCGGGGGATAGAATCAAAATAGAAATAAGGCAATATTATTCATTCAACCAGGGGACGTATAATTTATAGACTTCGGAACAAAGATTCGAACGATTAGATAGATTCTTTTTGAAAA